GTCTAACCAAATCCAATTCTCTCTCGATACGTTCCTCAAAAAATCCGATTCGTGCTGATTCTTCCCCCAACTAACGAAGAGATCTTGGCGGAATTGCCACATATGAAATTGAGCACAATTTTGCAAAGAAATACCCCACTTGTTTCTCGAGAAGAGATGGGAAACGTGCTCAATATCATTTGATTGAATAGTTGCCTCAGCTCCTTGTTGTTTGAAGAAACCCTCCCCTTCAATTGGTCTTTTTTCACGAAAAGCAGACATGAGATAACAAATCAAGTCTTTCCCTAAGATTTCGAATAGCTGTCCCGAATTCAAGTTGATTATGTTTCGCTTCTTCCTCGGAGAAAGACGATCAAACAATTCCCAATCATGGTCCTTGCGGATCGGATCATCCGTATAGGATAAAAAAAGAAACTCCAGATATTTGCTATCTTTCTCTTTGAATGAGATCTCAATTCCAGCTACGGTTTCATTAGCTATCTTACAACTAGAATCCCTCTTTTTTCCGATCCGGTTCCTCCACCACTGCGAACCCCGGTTCGATTCAGGCATGATACACTTTTTATTTATTGGGAGAACCCAAGTACTCTCTTGCGGATCCATGAAACAACTCTCAGAAATCTTTTTCTCTTTTGGAAGATACAGGAGCGAAACAATCAATCTATTGATATTGGAAGACCAAAAAGATTCTTCCAATGTCTCATTTCTGGGTCCAATGGAATTCATAGGTATAGGAAGAAGCTCCATCAAATAGAGATTTTTTCTTTCGACCATCTTTCGATTGGTAATACGAGATATAAGGACCACTACTACAAGCAGTACTACACCTTTGATCGTGAAATATCGATTGCTTGTTGAACCCTGTGAATCACGTGAAAGTAGGATACTCCAAATTCGGGGGTCAGAGAGTTTCATAAAACGTTCTTGGTGGAAAAAAATGTGAGTGAAAGATCCCACTGAATCGAATTTTATCCATGAATCTAAGAAATAGTGAGAATTCTTGATCTCACTCAATATCTCTCTCAATTCGAAGATCCAGGATTTGAATTGATATCGTTTCATTGATTCCTCCTAAAGATTTTCATTGATTCCTCCTAAAGATTTCATTTCAATTGGAATTTGGTTATTCACGATGTACAATGAGCCCTGTTAAGCATCCATGGCTGAATGGTTAAAGCGCCCAACTCATAATTGGCAAATTCGTAGGTTCAATTCCTGCTGGATGCACGCCAATGGGAACGTTCAATAAGTCTATTGGAATTGGCTCTGTATCAATGGAATCTCATCATCCATACATAACGAATTGGTATGGTATATTCATACCATAACATATGAACAGTAAGAACTAGAATTCTTATCGATACTGGAACTCATAGGGAAGAAAATGGAGTTATGGATGGAATCAAATATGCAGTATTTACAGAAAAAAGTATTCGGTTATTGGGGAACAATCAATATACTTCTAATGTCGAATCAGGATCAACTAGGACAGAAATAAAGCATTGGGTCGAACTCTTCTTTGGTGTCAAGGTAATAGCTATGAATAGTCATCGACTCCCAGGAAAGGGTAGAAGAATAGGACCTATTATGGGACATACAATGCATTACAGACGTATGATCATTACGCTTCAACCGGGTTATTCTATTCCACCTCTTATAGAGAAAAGAACTTAAAGCAAAATACTTAATAACACGGCGATACATTTATACAAAACTTCTACCCCGAGCACACGTAATAGAGCCATAGACAGTCAAATGAAATCCAATCCACGAAATAATTTGATCTGTGGACAGCATCATTGTGGTAAAGGTCGTAATGCCAGAGGAATCATTACCGCAAGACATAGAGGGGGAGGTCATAAACGTCTATACCGTAAAATCGATTTTCGACGGAATGAAAAAGACATATCTGGTAGAATCGTAACCATAGAATATGACCCTAATCGAAATGCATACATTTGTCTCATACATTATGGGGATGGCGAGAAAAGATATATTTTACACCCCAGAGGGGCTATAATTGGAGATACCATTATTTCTGGTACAGAAGTCCCTATATCAATGGGAAATGCCCTACCTTTGAGTGCGGTTTGAACTATTGATTTACGTAATTGGAAGTAACCAATTAGGTTTACGATGAAACCTAGAAATCAATCACTGATCCAATTTGAGTACCTCTATGGGATAGACCTCAACAGAAAACTGTTGAGTAACGGCAGCAAGTGATTGAGTTCAGTAGTTCCTCATAGAAAATTATTGACTCTAGAGATATGGTAATATGGAGAAGACAAAATTGTTTGAAGCACGCACAGAACCGGAAGCGCCCCTTGTTTCAAAGAGAGGAGGACGGGTTATTCACATTTAATTTGATGGTCAGAGGCGAATTGAAAGCTAAGCAGTGGTAATTATAAAGATCCCCCCGGGGAAAAATAGAGATGTCTCCTACGTTACCCGTAATATGTGGAAGTATCGACGTAATTTCATAGAGTCATTCGGTCTGAATGCTACATGAAGAACATAAGCCAGATGATGGAACGGGAAGACCTAGGATGTAGAAGATCATACATGAGTGATTCGGCAGATTTGGATTCCTATATATCCACTCATGTGGTACTTCATCATACGATTCATATAAGATAAAGATCCATCTGTCTAGATATCATCATATACATCTAGAAAGCCGTATGCTTTGGAAGAAGCTTGTACAGTTTGGGAAGGGGTTTTTAAAAGAAGAATCTACTTCAACCGATATGCCCTTAGGCACGGCCATACATAACATAGAAATCACGCTTGGAAAGGGTGGACAATTAGCTAGAGCGGCGGGCGCTGTAGCGAAACTGATCGCAAAAGAGGGTAAATCAGCCACATTAAGATTACCATCCGGGGAGGTCCGTTTGATATCCAAAAACTGCTTAGCAACAGTCGGACAAGTGGGTAATGTTGGGGTGAATCAACAAAGTTTGGGTAGAGCCGGATCGAAGTGTTGGATAGGTAAGCGTCCTGTAGTAAGAGGAGTAGTTATGAACCCTGTAGACCATCCCCATGGAGGTGGGGAAGGGAAAGCCCCAATTGGTAGAAAAAAACCCACAACTCCTTGGGGTTATCCTGCGCTTGGAAGAAGAAGTCGGAAAAGGAAAAAATATAGTGATAGTTTTATTCTTCGTCGCCGTAAATAGGAATATTGAAAATAGAATTTTTGGAATTTGAAATAATGTGATGGGCGAACGACGGGAATTGAACCCGCGCGTGGTGGATTCACAATCCACTGCCTTGATCCACTTGGCTACATCCGCCCCTTATCTAGCTAAAGGATTTTCTCTTTTTTCCATTCATCATTATTGTATTTATTCTTACCTTCATACTTAGATCGAGATATTCTATTGGACATAGAATGCCAATCTTTAAAATGTAAAAAAAGGAGTAATCAGCTGTGGCACGTTCACTAAAAAAAAACCCTTTTGTAGCTAATCATTTATCAAGAAAAATTGAAAAACTCAACATGAGGGAGGAGAAAGAAATAATAGTAACTTGGTCTCGGGCATCTACCATTATACCCAAAATGATTGGCCATACAATCGCTATTCATAATGGAAAGGAACATTTACCTATTTATATAACAGATCGTATGGTAGGTCACAAATTGGGAGAATTCGCGCCGACTCTGACTTTCGCGAGACATGCGAGAAACGATAATAAATCTCGTCGTTAATTTGAAAAAAAAAAATAGATACTTATCATTCATTGGCGGGAGATAACCTTATGATAAAGAACTCAAATTCGAGTGGAGAAGTAAAAGTTTTAGCTCAACATATATGTATGTCTGTTTTCAAAGCGCAAAGAGTAATTGATCAGATTCGCGGGCGTTCTTATGAGGAAACGCTTATGATATTGGAACTTTTGCCTTATCGAGCATCTTATCCCATTTTAAAATTGGTTTATTCCGCAGCAGCAAACGCTAGTCATAATATGGGTTTGAACGAAACCGATTTATTCATTAGTAAAGCCGAAGTCAATGGAGGCTCTTTTGTGAAAAAATTAAGACCTAGAGCTCGAGGACGTAGTTATCCGATAAAAAGGCCAACTTGTCATATAACAATTGTATTAAAAGATAAATCCAAATTATCTTTCGATGAATTTAAGATTTAGATTCATATTTAGAAAAAAATAAATGGAAAGATAATATAATAAAAAATATGGGACAAAAAATAAATCCGCTTGGTTTCAGACTTGGTACAACCCAAAATCATCATTCCTTTTGGTTCACACAACCAAAAAATTTTTCTGTAGGTCTACAAGAAGATGAAAAAATACGGAATTGTATAAAGAACTATGTACAAAAAAATAAAAAAATATCCTCAGGTTTCGAAGGAATTGGAATTTCGCGTATAGAAATTCAAAAAAGAATTGATTTAATCCAGGTTATAATCCATATTGGATTCCCAAATTTATTAATAGAGGGCCGAACACGAGGAATCGAAGAATTACAGATGAATGTACAAAAAGAATTTCGTTCTGTGAACCGAAGAATCAACATTGCTATCACACGAATAGAAAAACCTTATGGAGACCCCAATATTCTTGCAGAATATATGGCTTCTCAATTAAAAAATAGAGTTTCATTTCGAAAGGCAATGAAAAGAGCTATTGAATTAACTGAACAAACAGATACAAAAGGAATTCAAATACAAATTGCAGGACGTATTGACGGAAAAGAAATTGCACGTGTCGAATGGATCAGAGAAGGTAGGGTTCCTCTACAAACAATTCGCGCTAAAATTGATCATTGTTCCTATACAATTCGAACTATCCATGGAGTACTAGGCCTCAAAATTTGGATATTTGTGGATGAAGAATAATAGACCTTTATTTATCTTGTCATTCTATCCATTTATCTTGTCATTCTATCCAGTAATATAGTGATATATGGAACAAAAAACTAGAAACTTTTTCTGTTTTTCTGTTAAATCAAAAAAATAATTCGAATTCTATAAGGTTGAATAAAAAAAAATTAACTTTTTTTTTATAATTGCTATGCTTAGTGTGTGACTCGTTAGTTTTTTCTTTAGAGTTTTTAGTAGGATCAAAAAAAGACTGATCCCTAATATTAATTCAATAACTACAACTACTATAGAAAAAAAATTAAAAACTAATAACTAACTTATTGCTTCATATTGTCGAGATCCCCAAAACAGTCACTATATGACTGGATCAATCATATAGTTGTAACAACTGGAATTGTTCCATAACAAAAAAATTGTGGATTTGAAATAAAAAAAGGGGATGCGGATAAATGGAAAGGTGATAGAAAGAGAAAATAAAAATATCAATGATATATAATTCCAATATGTATGGTCTATGAATTACCTTATATAAATAAAAGGCAGTGTAATAAAGCATTAATTCCATATTGTTTTAATATTGTTTAATATTGTATCGATTGATATATAAATAATATTAAAGTAATAAAGAGCTTCCGGTTAATAGAAACTGAGGAGATTGACTCGGAAACAGATTTTGTTGAGAGCTCCATTGCAGAGTTCAGGTCTAATCATTAATGGAGAAGCTATAGGAACGACGAAACCTGTGACTATATTGGATTCTATTTAAAAGAATCCAAATGATTGAGCAGGCGGGATGGCGGAATGAACCAAGAACAATTTTTTTTTTTACTCGGAGAGGTTGTGGATTGATCCTACGAATAAAGCAGGAAAAGGAAAGAGTCAATATTCGCCCGCGAAACCCTTATTTCTTATTTATTGGATTGTCTTGATTCAATAATTTATTAAAAGAAAAGTAAAAAAAAAATAAGGATCCGGTATAAAAAAGAAACATTATCGATATCTAGAAATAGACAAATCTAACCGTATATACAGCTTCTTATCTAATAAATGAAATATAATATCAATAAATCCCATTACTTAGTTTAATGTATTAATTATTAAATACATGTGCATCTGTACTATTATCGAATCCTTTCATTCGTGAGGAGCTGGATGAGAAGAAACTCTCATGTCCGGTTCTGTAGTAGAGGTGGGAAAAAACCATCAACTATAACCCCAAAAGAACCAGATTTCGTAAGCAACATAGAGGAAGAATGAAAGGAATATCTTGCCGGGGTAATCATATTTGCTTCGGCAGATATGCTCTTCAGGCACTTGAACCCGCTTGGATTACCGCTAGACAAATAGAAGCAGGACGAAGAGCAATGACACGGTATGCACGTCGTGGTGGAAAAATATGGGTACGTGTTTTTCCCGATAAACCTATTACAGTAAGGCCCGCAGAAACACGTATGGGGTCGGGAAAGGGATCTCCCGAATATTGGGTATCTGTTGTTAAACCCGGTCGAATACTTTATGAAATGGGGGGAGTCTCAGAAACGGTAGCCAGAGCAGCAATTTCAATAGCTGCGTGCAAAATGCCTATAAAAACTCAATTTGTTATTTCAGGATAGGAATGTAGAAATAAATATAAAAAGAGGATGAAAAAACAACCACGAGTTTCTTTATTTCTAGACAAATACTATTTCTTCTTTTTCCTCATTCTTTGCATTGAAATAAAAAATTTAAATAAAAATGATATGATTCAACCTCAGACCCTTTTGAATGTAGCAGATAACAGTGGAGCTCGAGAATTAATGTGTATTCGAATCATAGGAGCTGGTAATCATAGATATGCTCATATTGGTGACGTTATTGTTGCTGTAATTAAAGAAGCAGTGCCCAATATGCCGCTAGAAAGATCAGAAGTAATAAGAGCTGTAATTGTACGTACATGTAAAGAACTCAAACGTGACAACGGTATGATAATACGATATGATGACAATGCAGCGGTTGTCATTGATCAAGAAGGAAATCCAAAAGGAACTCGAGTTTTTGGCGCGATTGCTCGGGAATTGAGACAGTTGAATTTTACTAAAATAGTTTCATTAGCTCCCGAGGTATTATAAAGACTCATAGTCATAGATGAAATTAGGATATTGTTCTAGTAGGATATCGGAAATAAACCCAATTAATAGATTGTGTCTCACGCATATACTTTTACTAAATTTAATAATTAATTTAATAATAAATTTCTAATTTAATTAAATAATGAATACTTTGAAGTATTTGAAGTATTCAAATAAAAAAACATGTTGATTATATCAAAATTAGGAAGCACCAATAATTATAATTCGTCATGGGCAGAGACGCTATTGCTGATATAATAACTTCTATAAGAAATGCTAACATGAGTAAAAATGGAACGGTTCGCATAGTATCCACAAATATCACCGAAAACATTGTTAAAATACTCCTACGAGAGGGTTTTATTGAAAATGTTCGGAAACATCAGGAAAGTAATAAAAATTTCTTGGTTTCAACCTTGCGTCATAAAAGAACTAGGAAAGGGATATATAAAACGATTTTAAAACGTATCAGTCGACCCGGTCTACGAATTTATTCCAACTATAAAAAAATTCCTAAGATTTTAGGTGGAATGGGAATTGTAATTCTTTCCACTTCTCGAGGCATAATGACAGATCGAGAAGCTAGACTAGAAAACATTGGAGGAGAAATTTTGTGTTATATATGGTGATCCTTCTCTGATATCCTAATTTTATCTCTAACTTCCTATTTGTGAAATAAAGAGGAAAGGTGAGTTATCTAACTCTTCCTCCATTAGTTGATACTTCAAAAAGGTTTCCTGGAATGAAAAAAAAAATAATTCATAAAGGTTTAATTACTGAATCATTTCCCAATGGTATGCTCTCCGAATCCGTTTATATTTTATATAATGAAGATCTAATTCGAGGTTATATTTCGGGGAAGATACGACGCAGTTTGATACAAACACTGCCAGGAGATAGAATCAAAATAAAAATAAAGCAATATTCTTCATTCAACCAGGGGACGTATAATTTATAGATTTCGGAACAAAGATTCGAACGATTAGATAGATTCTTTTTGAAAAAATCCCTTTCATCAAAGATATAATTTGAAGCAAAAAAAAAACAAGAGACTTATTTTCTTCCAAGGAATAGATTAAAAATTAAAGTAAGGAGTAAGAAATATGAAAATAAGGGCTTCTGTTCGTAAAATTTGTGAAAAATGTCGACTGATCCGTAGGCGCGGACGAATTATAGTGATTTGTTCCAATCCGAGACATAAACAGAGACAAGGATAATCTTTCTAAAGTTTCTCAAAGAGTGGTTATGTAAAAATAAAAGATTTGTTTTAACATAAAATGGATATCTCCATATCTTTTTATATATTTCTGATTCATATTTATGAGATGATAAAATATGGCAAAACCTATACAAAGAATTGGTTCGCGTAGGAATGGGCGTATTAATTTACGTAAAACTGGACGTAGAATACCAAAAGGAGTTATTCATGTTCAAGCCAGTTTCAACAATACCATTGTAACTGTTACAGATGTACGAGGTCGAGTGGTTTCTTGGGCCTCTGCCGGTACTTCTGGATTCAAAGGCACAAGAAGGGGAACACCCTATGCTGCGCAAGCAGCTGCTTTAGCTGCTATTCGTACTGTAGTAGATCAAGGTATGCAACGAGCAGAAGTTATGATAAAAGGTCCTGGTCTCGGAAGAGACGCAGCATTACGGGCTATTCGTAGAAGTGGTATACTATTAAGTTTCGTACGTGATGTAACACCTATGCCACATAATGGATGTAGACCTCCCAAAAAAAGACGTGTGTAAAAAAAAAAAAAGAATTAAATGGATTTCAAGAGAAATAAACGATTCAATGATCCGATCAAATAATAATATTAGTATGGTTCGAGAGGAAATAGCAGGATCCACTCGAACACTACAGTGGAAATGTGTTGAATCAAGAGTAGACAGTACGCGTCTTTATTATGGTCGTTTCATTCTGTCCCCGCTCATGAAAGGGCAAGCCGATACCATAGGTATTGCCATGCGAAGGGCTTTACTTGGAGAAATAGAAGGAACATGTATCACACGTGCTAAATTTGAGAAAGTGCCACATGAATATTCTACGATAGTAGGTATTGAGGAATCGGTACATGAAATTGTAATAAATTTGAAAGAAATTGTATTGAGAAGTAATCTGTATGGAGTTAGAGACGCATCCATTTGCGTTAGAGGTCCTAGATACGTAACCGCTCAAGATATCATCTCACCGCCTTCCGTGGAAATAGTTGACACAACACAGCATATAGCTAACCTGACGGAATCAATTGATTTGCGTATTGGATTACAAATCAATAGAGATCGCGGATACCGTATGAACCCCACAAATAACTCTCAAAACGGAAGTTATCCTATAGATGCTGTATCCATGCCTGTTCGAAATGCAAATCATAGTATTCATTCGTATGGAAATGGAAATGAAAAACAAGAAATACTTTTTCTAGAAATATGGACGAATGGAAGTTTAACTCCTAAGGAAGCACTTTATGAAGCTTCTCGTAATTTGATTAATTTATTTATTCCTTTTCTGCATGCGGAGGAAAGGAACATTCATTTCGAGGAAAATAAAAACAGGTTTACTCTACCTCCTTTTACCTTTCAAAATGGATTAACTAAGCTAAGGAAAAACAAAAAAGGAATTCCATTGAAATGTATTTTTATTGACCAATTAGAACTATCTCCTAGGGCCTATAATTGTCTCAAAAAGTCCAATATACATACATTATTGGACCTTTTGAGTAACAGTCAGGAGGATCTTATGAGAATTGAATATTTTCGTACAGAAGATGTAAAACGGATATTGGACACTCTACAGAAACATTTCGCAATCCATTTACCTAAGAATAAGTTTTCATTTTAAAGAAATTATTTCATATTCTTTTTTTATAAAAAAAAAACTTCATTTTTTATCTTCGACACACAATTCGTATTTTCGCGAAATGGATCATAATAAAATTCATGTATCTAGGGAGGATTCACTTTAGAAGCGACTATTCCCTAGATACCTACATCGTGGTATTTCACAGTTGAACCAATTTGAAAAAGACCTAAAGTTAGAGATTTATCAATAGGTAATGTTGCTCCAATACCTAACCAAAGAGCTACTGCGGTACCGATCAAAAAGACTGTTGTAGCTACTGGACGACGAAATGGATTTTGGAATTTATTAACATTCTCCAAAAAGGGTACTGTTAATAATCCTGTTGGTACTGAAACCATTAAAAGAACACCCAATAATTTATTGGGTACTGTGCGGAGTATTTGAAATACAGGAAAAAAGTACCATTCGGGCAATATTTCCAAAGGAGTTGCAAATGGATCTGCCGGTTCACCAATCATTGATGGTTCTAGGACTGCTAAGCCGACATTACATGCAATAGTACCTAGAATTACTACCGGAAAAATATATAAAAGATCATTGGGCCATGCGGGTTCTCCATAATAATTATGCCCCATCCCTTTGGCCAATTTAGCTCTTAATACAGGATCGTTCAAGTCAGGTTTCTTTGTTATTGGGATAGGTGAATTCTTATGGATCCATCCCCCGAAAGAACCGGACATGATAATTTTTCATCAGCCGGCTCGAGCAAGATTCAAAAGAATTACAGAAATGAATTGATAGAAAATCTATATTTTATAGCTATCCACACATATAAAATAGAATGATTCTATATAAGTGATAAAGGATTTACTAGGTCCCATTTCTGAAGTTGCACCTATTCATATTCAATGCAAATAATTTAGTTCTTACAGATAAATGCTCAATATCCAAGTAGGCTTAAAAATTTGATCATAATCAAGGGCTTTTTGGACTGTCTCATGTCTTTTTGATTTTATTCGTTTTTTTCCCCACAACATCTCGATTTTCTTACATACAAAGTCTTTACTTGTTACTAATAAAGTCTAGCCTCTGTTCTTCCTTAGATCTCTTATTTCACTCCGATAGTATCATATTATAGATCGCGGTCGATGCAGAGGAAATGAATGCATTTCCATACTATAAATAAGTAAGTGGGATAGATAAAACGTTGGATCGTGCCACATCACTTATTCTACAGGATTTTACGGAGCCTGTTCATGCATGACATAATTCGGACATGATCATAGAAAAAATTCTCCTCAAGCGAACCGGCCTATCCTATGCTACATAGGGGGATTTACGTGGTGGTTGGATGCGGAGACACGTTTGGTTGTGAATTTCAACGTGGCAGATAAAATAATATATCGGCATGGCCCAATCAATAGTTCAAGTCACACACTCCCATAATCCATCCATCCTTTCTTCGGAGAATCCACTTCAACTATTCTTATCAAATAAGAACTAAACTACTTCGGAGTTGAAGAGAAGTATCAAAAAACATGTCTTATTTTTTCAATAATACATATTTGTAGCAATGAAATACTATTGTTCCTTCCCGATAGGATATATCAGAAATTACAAATATCTATGATCTGTTTTCTCTATAAAATAAAGCTATAACTATAAAGGACCTGAAATACCTTGCTTACGTATCATTGGGAAGTGCATTAACATAAATACGGCAGTAAGAAGAGGCAATACAAAAGTGTGTAAACTATAAAAACGAGTCAAGGTAGATTGACCCACACTAGCACTTCCACGTAATAACTCTACCAAAGGAGATCCTATTATAGGAATAGCGTCAGGCACGCCTGTCACAATTTTTACTGCCCAATAACCAATTTGGTCCCGAGGTAAGGAATAACCAGTTACGCCAAAAGATGCAGTCAATACAGCCAGAACCACACCTGTAACCCAAGTTAATTCGCGGGGTTTTTTAAACCCACCTGTAAGATACACACGAAATACGTGCAGAATCATCATTAGAACCATCATACTTGCTGACCATCGATGAACTGATCGAATTAACCAACCAAAGTTAGCTTCAGTCATTATGTATTGAACAGAGGAAAAGGCTTCCGTAACAGTTGGACGATAGTAAAAAGTCATAGCAAAACCCGTAGCTACTTGTACTAAAAAACAAGTAAGCGTGATTCCTCCTAGACAATAAAATATGTTGACATGAGGAGGAACATATTTACTAGTTATATCATCTGCAATCGCTTGAATCTCGAGACGTTCCTCGAACCAATCATATACTTTATTGAGATAGGGAATCCGAGAGGAACCCCCCCCCGAGAACCGTATATGAGAATTTCATCTCGTACGGCTCAAACAGAAACACACAAATACCGATTTTGACGGATATGCAATAGAAAGTTCAAAATTTCTTAGCTGCTCAATGCAATTTCTGCCAAAGATAGGAAGTAAAAAAAAATCCGAAATCTCTTCTTTGTGATGCTAATGCCAAAAATATCAAGTTAGCTCGTACACCTTTCTTTTTCTTTATATTGATCGTTCCAGGCCTCTTGAATCTTCTCTTTCCTATTTTTGTTTGTTTTTGTTATTTAATTTGTTGTTTTTTGTGCGTAATGCGGGTCGACTTTTGTTTTACTGTTGATAGGAATTCCCTTGTTAAGACCCTATAAATCAATTAAAACCTCAGATTCATACAAGAACCACGATGATTTAATCCCAAGCTAAATAAAAGGGTTCTTTGAGTAAAAACCATTTGATCATCAATTATTCAATTTCAATGAGTGGATGTAATGACTCAACAAAATCTAGAGAAAGAAGTTGTTCTTCAGATAAAATTAATTTCATAAGTCTAAAGAAAGAAAAATTCTTTAATTTAGGAAATATCCATCTGAAATTTTTTTTAGTCCGGTTGCGAGGTCTAAATAATAGGTATGAATCATAGTTCGAATATTTTTTTTTCTTGCTTTTTTCTATAATATTCCGTGTTCCAGATATTAGAATAAATATCCGACGGGGTGGAATCATCTTAATAGAGATGACAGGGCCGTTTTCTGTATTATCAATAGGATCAATTATAACAAGTCACACGCTCATATTCCGGAAATACCGAAAAAAGAAATATCACAGTCGAACTACCAAAAAGGTCTATAAATCCAAGTTTTAAATAAAATTTTTTTGATTGAAAAACTAGAGGTTCATAGTTCTTATGAACCTAACTCATTGAAATTCCATCCAGTAAAACGGAAGAATTATAAATTTCCAAAATAATAGATAGGAATATTGCAAATAGAGCCATTGCAACTCCCATAAGTGGTGTAGTCCCCCAGCCCGGAGCTACTTTACCATATTCTGAATTCAATGGTTTCAATAAACTCCCTACAGTAGTTTGTCTTGGCCTAGATCTAGAACTACCCTCAACGGTTTGTGTAGCCATAAATCCTATTTAATCATTGGTTGAGATCGGTTGACTTTGTATACTATTCCGTTGTAATTGTAACTAAATAAACGATCTTATCGTAGATCCATTGTGATCTTGAAATTTTCTAAAAATGGAAACAGCAACCTTAGTCGCCATCTTCATATCAGGTTTACTTGTAAGCTTTACGGGGTACGCCTTATATACCGCTTTTGGGCAACCCTCTCAACAACTAAGAGATCCATTCGAGGAACACGGAGACTAGACTTGTTGAAGTAATGAGCCTCTTGATATGAGGGCCCATTACTTCAGTTTCTATAATGAAAAATTATTTCATTATTTTTTAGTCGGAACCTTAGGTGGTTCTCGAAAAAAGATAGCGAAAAAAATTATCCCTAAAGTCGAGACTAAAAGGAATGTATAAACCAATGCTTCCATAGATTCGATCGTGGTTTACAATTATAGCTTTCACATCTATTCGTTTGATTGAGTGGGATCATTTACCACATACCATAAAAAAAGAGGGGAAAGAATCAACGAAAAGAAGTTGATTCAAGTCTCTATTTTTTTCTCGGGTACCCGAGAAAAAAATAGAGATAGAGGATAAAGATACCAGAGCAGTCTTGTATCAAACTACTTGTCTCTTTGTAGTTGGATCTCCAAGTTTTTGGAATGCTCCAAATTCCACTTGAGCATCCAAATCTGGATCAATACCAGCAAAAACATCTCTAAACAAGGTTCTAGCGCCATGCCAAATATGTCCAAAAAAGAAAAGCAAAGCAAACGAAGCATGCCCAAAAGTGAACCAACCCCTTGGACTACTACGAAAAACACCATCAGATTTTAAAGTAGCCCGGTCTAATTCAAAAATTTCGCCTAATTGTGCGCGCCTAGCATATTTTTTCACAGTAGCAGGATCGCTATAATTGACTCCATTGAGTTCGCCACCATAGAACTCAACAGTTACACCTACTTGTTCAACACTATATTTTGATTCTGCCCTTCGAAAAGGAACATCTGCCCGAACAATTCCATCTCCATCTACTAAAACTACCGGGAATGTTTCAAAAAAAGTAGGCATACGACGTACAAAAAGCTCGCGCCCTTCTTTATCTCTAAAGACGGGATGTCCTAACCATCCAACAGCTATTCCATCCCCGCTATCCATTGAGCCCGCTCTGAATAATCCCCCTTTTGCCGGATTATTACCAATGTAATCATAAAAAGCTAATTTTTCAGGAATTTTAGACCAAGCTTCCGATAAACTTAGATTTTCAGCTAGTCCGGCACCAACTCTTCGATATATCTCTTGCTGGAAGTATCCCTGATCCCACTGATAACGAGTGGGACCAAATAACTCGATTGGGGTTGTTGCTGAACCATACCACATAGTTCCAGCAACAACAAAAGCTGCAAAAAAAACAGCAGCGATACTACTAGAAAGTACAGTTTCAATATTGCCCATACGTAATCCTTTGTAGAGACGTTGAGGCGGACGGACACTAAGATGGAATAGGCCTGCCAATATGCCCAGTGTACCTGCTGCAATATGATGAGAGGCGATTCCGCCGGGAACAAAAGGATCAAAACCTTCCGCGCCCCACGCTGGACTTACAGATTGAACTTTTCCAGTTAATCCATAAGGATCAGACACCCATATTCCAGGACCATATAAGCCTGTTACATGAAATGCGCCAAAGCCAAAGCAAGCCACTCCTGAGAGAAATAAATGAATTCCAAAGATTTTGGGCAAATCCAAAGAAGGTTTTCCTGTACGTTCATCACAGAATATTTCTAAGTCCCAATACACCCAATGCCAGATGGCCGCTAAAAAACACAAGCCAGAAAACACAATATGTGCTCCGGCCACACCTTCATAGCTCCAAATACCCGAATTCGTTACAGTTCCTCCTGAAATACTCCAACCACCCCATGAATTGGTTATTCCTAAACGAGTCATGAAGGGTATAACGAACATACCTTGTCTCCACATTGGATCAAGAACAGGGTCAGAGGGATCAAAAACCGCCAATTCATATAGAGCCATCGAACCGGCCCAACCGGAAACTAGAGCCGTATGCATTATATGGACAGAAAGCAATCGGCCGGGATCATTCAATACGACAGTATGAACACGATACCAAGGCAAACCCATGGAAATACCCCTTTCTCAAAGAAAAATAGACACTATGTAACTTTATCGCATTGCAATAGACTTATACTATTTACCTAATCTTTTCAACGAATTCTGTATGAGAAAAGGTTACTTTTTATTGTATTCCGTTGAAAATAACGGCTGAATTCGGTTCGTAAGAACAAAGAGAAGCAGATCTATTCTATACCCGATAAGTACCAATACGCAATGGGAGCATTAGTCCTATTTGGGGGGAATGAATGTATGGATCCTTTTTATTATTCGAACGATCTATCTCTTCATTAATATTTTTATTTCTTAATTCTATCTTTCTCTAAAAACCTTCGAAGAAGACAATAAACTCATTCTTACGTTTCCATATTAAAGTGAAGTATAGTACTTAAATTCTTTCTTTAATTTAATGCCCATTGGTGTTCCAAAAGTACCTTTTCGGAGTCCTGGAGAGGAAGATGCAGTTTGGGTTGACGTATAGTGCGACTTGTCAGACATATTGGGTCATATGGAATTTCCCCATTTTCTCCCCCGATCGAGATATCCTCTGTTTCGCCCAAGAAATATTGTATTGATTGAAGAATCAATCATGCGTAGCGTGAAGTTAAATTAGATTAATTTAGATTGAGGAGAAATATTCTTAATTATAAGAATTTATGGTTAACTTGGACTAAAAAAATGGAGTATCCAGGCTCTGCTCATAAAATACCAAATGGGTAATAGTAATATATGTAGAATTACCGCTTGTAGCTATGCATAGAAGATTCTTCTATTTTATTTATTTAATTAGAGAAGCACTCTTAAACTGCCATGTCAACCATTATAATAAATACATTGAATAGTTTTTTGGAGACATGAAACAAATTGAAAAAAAAAACTCGTAGCAAAAAGAAGTGGTACTGAGATCATTTGTCCTATATGTACAACTAAAATTCGGATAGATCTTTCCCCGGAGTAGAACATGAACCTAAAAGAATTCAAAGGGCCCATTCAGGAACAAGAAAATGACATTGTGATTTAAATCTCGACGAAACAATACATCAATGAGAGGTTAATTAAATAAGTTCAGTAAATTCTTTTTTTTTTAGGAGGGGGTAAAAACTCTTTTTTAATGGAAGAAAAAACCCCTTCATTAGAAAAGCAGGAATCTCTTAAAAAAAAGAGAGATAGGATTGGAATCGACACATTGATTCTTTATTTTAGCAATTTTTTTGAACCGTATGCATCCAAAGATGCACGTACGGTTCAAAAGGGATATAATTTTGTCCTAATCAACCGACTTTATCGAGAAAGATTACTTTTTTTAGGACAAGAAGTTGATAGCGAGATCTCAAATCAACTTGTTGGTCTCATGGTATATCTCAGTATAGAAGATGAGACTAAGGATCTTTATTTGTTTATAAATTCCCCTGGTGGATGGGTAATACCAGGAATCGCTATTTATGATACTATGCAATTTGTTTCGCCCGATGTACATACAATATGCATGGGATTAGCCGCTTCAATGGGATCCTTCATTCTGGTCGGAGGGGAAATTACCAAACGTCTAGCATTCCCCCATGCTTGGCGCCAATGAGTTTTTATTAAAAAAAAAAAAAAGAAGAAGAAGACTATGCCTTCGCCATATTGAATATGAATAATAGGTAATAATAGCATGGCACTTCGAGTTCGATATGAACAAACTATTATTGTTTTTTCTAACACGATATTTTCTATCGAGATAGTAGTATGAAAAAAGGTTATTTCCGACTTGATCTTCTATGTCGGGAGTGCATTTCAGCGTCACAAACCGTTTTCTTCCACACCAGAAGCCTTTTTCTGATATTTCTCTTACGAAGAGTACGAAAAAAAAAAAGAAACTTTGGGATTGCTAAATCACAGACGAGATAAATATAGAAAGCAACAGAACCATCATAGTATTTTTTTTTTACATTACAATATGAATGAAAGGAAGGGTGGTAAATGGATCATTCAACAATCTAGATCGGATGGATTCCTTTTTTTTTTTTCTTCGATAAAATAGAAGGGGGGGGGAAAGGAAATTCCATTGCAGAGCCGTATGCAATGCACAAAAGGTGCCTGTACGGTCCGTCGTTCAATTCTATTTTTTTTTTTCTTGTTTTTTTTAGTCCTTACTTTAATCCAATTCTTCAAGATAGAAGAACCGTTCATGCATGATGTTAAATCAATATTATCAGGGTTATGATTCACCAACCTGCTAGTTCTTTTTATGAGGCACAAGCAGGGGAATTTATCTTGGAAGCGGAAGAACTACTCAGACTTCGCGAAACCCTCACAAAGGTTTATGTACAAAGAACAGGTAACCCTTTATGGGTTATATCTGAAGACATGGAGAGAGATGTTTTTATGTCAGCAACAGAAGCCCAAGCTCATGGCATTGTTGATCTTGTAGCGGTCGAAAATGAAACTATTGGGGATTTCGCCTAAATATATGATTCCCTCCATAATTCTATTTTTCCGTGATTTGATATTGAATGTAAATAATTCATAATCATCATCAATAAATCAGGTTAAGATCGATCTAAACCAACCTATTTTATTATATATATGTATGATATGCCGACAATTAAACAACTTATTAGAAACACAAGACAGCCAATACGAAATATCACGAAATCCCCCGCACTTAGGGGGTGCCCTCAACGACGGGGAACATGTACTCGGGTGTATGTGCGACTCGTTTAGATCATGAGTTCAAACAAAATAAATACAGCAATTTTTCAAGTACCGATCACCAGTACCAAGGAATAAAGATAGATAGGATAGAAAAACTTATTATCTATAAAGCTAAAGATTCATCATCTACCTATATTTTTGTGTATTAAATTTATGGTTTCCATTGGTGCAAATCCAATCACCTCAGTTTGAGATGAGAAGTAATTCCCCATTGGTAGCAAATAGTTATCTATTAAGCGGAGGAAAGAGTACTATAAATAAGCAAAAAGGTTATGTTCCTATTCTTGAAAGAGCGGACTAACAAGGTCAGCTACCTAGCCAACTTTCATAATTAAATGCCGTCACTGTATGGATAACCCTTTTGTGAAAAGAACTATTACTGATTGGTAGAGCTAAACTAAGGAGTGTGAACTATACAAGTTCACAATAACATTTGGTTAAATGAAAGAAAAGGCTCCGGTGTATAGAGAGGACCTCACCGTTTACGAAGTAACCATAGAAACGATGGAACCCACTATATTTTTTTATCGCTAGAATTTATTCTTTCCCGGTATTTTACCCGGAAAGAATAAAAAATCGTGGTTGGGAAGGTCATAGTAGCAAAAGCCATTGGAATTTATATTTTATATATCGGAATAATCCGTTTTGGTATTAATTAACGAGAGGGGGTATAAGAGGATGACTGAAAGAAAAGAAATCAATTAGTTATTCATTAAAGTTTAATTTGATTCAATGACCAGAGTTAGACGAGGATATATAGCTCGGAGACGTCGAACAAAAATTCGTTTATTTGCATCAACTTTTATAGGGGCCCATTCAAGACTTACCCGAACTGCTACTCAACAGAAAATGAGAGCTTTGGTTTCTTCTCATCGGGATAGGGGCAAACAAAAGAGGGACTTTCGTCGTTTGTGGATTACTCGACTAAATGCAGCAGCTCGTGAAAATATAGTATTCTATAGTTATAGTAAATTCATACACAATCTGTATAAGAAGCGATTGCTTCTTAATCGTAAAATACTTGCGCAAATAGCTATATCAAATAAGAATTGTCTTTACATGATTTCCAATAAGATTAGCAAATAAAAGAGATTAAAAAGTCATATATCATATATATATAAATAGCGAAAACAGAATAGAATTCCCCGGAGAATGGACTCCGGGAAGATAGAATAAAAATGAATTTAAGAAATGAAAAAGAAATTAAGATAAGTAGTGGGAATGAACGAACATCTTTCAAAAAAAAAAGATTTATTCTTTCCCTATTTGTTGTTTCTTATAACACAATAATCAAATCTGGATTCGAGGTTTTTCGAGCAAAACATCAATCTGAGCTTGAGTTCCGCTTGGAGTTTTGAATCAATAGGAAGAGTATATCTAAGAGTATATCTATTTATTTCGGGTTCTGGGACCAGCCGTTCTAGGGATCGACTCAGCTCTCTCAAACTGTTTTTCATTATTAAGAAAAGGTAACAAAGATAAAATACGAGCTTGCTTTATAGCAATAGTAATTAATCGTTGTTGTTTCAAGGTCAATCTATTCACCCGTCTAGATAATATTTTTCCTTGTTCACTAATAAATCGACTAATTAAACTCATGTTTCTATAATCAATTTGATCCCCCGATTCAATTGGGGGAAAACGCCTACGAAAAGATCGCTTGGATTTGCGAAAAGGTTGCTTGGATTTATCCATGGTTTATTCCTTATCTCTAAATTTCTATTTCTTTATTCATTTCAGATCTGGCCGAAATTTGTATATTATATACATAATTATATACATATATATGTTAAGTTTTTCTTTTTCTTGTTCCTTTGAAAAATAATACAATACATATGTTCCATTCGATCTATTTCTTTATTTCCCCATGAATCGTATGCTTGCGACAATAACGACAAAACTTTCTCAAGTCTAATCGACTGGGTGTATTGTGTCGATTCTTTTGAGTAATATATCTAGAAATGCCCGGCAATTTCTTATTGACACCATTTTTGGCACAACTGGTACACTCCAAAATAACTCTAACTCGGACATCTTTACCCTTAGCCATGAACCTCCTTTAAATTTTTGATCGACTTAATTCTTCTATTTTCGACCCGAATCTAAATCTAAGAAGATGAAAACAATAAAAAAGAAAATATATATATAGAAATAGAAATAAAAGTTACTAACTAGTTAATTCCAATTAATACTAATAGAAATTAATAGAATATAATAATTTTATGTGAGTAATACAACTTTTTCTAATTATCAATTATTCTTTCCAGTATTTCATTTAAGTATCTTTTTTTCTATGCTACGATTTGGTGGAATTTTTTACCCTATACAGGAACCTCTTTTCCATTTCTGTTCTCCAAAATAGGATCTTAAACTATAATTAAAAAAAGGGAAATGACAAAGCATCGGGGAATAAACGATTAATTTCTATCAATAGACCCGCTAAAGACCCAAACCATAGAGTAGTTAGCACGGGTGCTGTGGAGAGATATGTTTTTATATCCCGCATTGAAAATCCTCCTTCTTTATTGTAATACATATATGGTCAGATGCTGTAGTTCAAGATCATTTGTCTTTTTTGTACGGAATTCCTAACAAAAATAAATATCTACAATGAGCAGTAGATGAGGTTTTCCTATCCCTGTCCCTAAAAAAGAAAGGGGGTACCCCTTTCTTTTTTCTTAAGCATTATAATAAATATTCATTCTTTATTTTATCAGATGTATATAATTTTTTATTATTTATTATATGAAACCAAAAAGAAGAAATGACAAGAAAATTTTATATGAATACAGAAAAAAAGAACGATATGGAAAACAAGACATGGATTTTGTACAATGACATTGTACAATAATTTTAAAAGGGATGTAGCGCAGCTTGGTAGCGCGTTTGTTTTGGGTACAAAATGTCACGGGTTCAAATCCTGTCATCCCTACCTATTACTTCTCCTAGGGGGCAGTAACAAAAGGAAAGATTAATTGAGTGAGATCAATTAAATAAAAATGAAATAAAATAAGGCATTCATTATCTTTCATTTTTTACATGGATTGGTATGCAAGACTGGGGTAAAAAAAAATACTTTTCTTTACAATTGTAGTTCTTGTCATAAGAAAGCGCTCTTAGTTCAGTTCGGTAGAACGCGGGTCTCCAAAACCCGATGTCGTAGGTTCAAATCCTACAGAGCGTGATTCCATTTATTTTGAATCATAATAAAATTATTTTGAATCATAATAAAAAAACTTAACAAAACACGGTTGAATAGCATTTTTTCTCGATTGACCTCCTCTTTGCAGGAGGTCAATCGAGAAAAAATGCTATTCAATCAAAGGTCCAACTGATCACCGCGTCTGTATTGTAAATACGCAGTTACAAATAATCCCGCTAAAGTAATAGGAATTAGACCTAAGACGATTCCAAATAGAGAAACTTCAATCATTTCAATTTGTTTGAGGAGATAAAAAGAAAGGTATGATCTATCCCTAAATATTAATCTGAAAAATCTGCGAATCTCAATGACCAAGAGTTACCAAGAATTAACAATTGACATGAGAAGTTACCGTAGAATACCTGAAGGAGAAATATTTATTTTTTTTTTTTTTGTTCATTCAATTCATTTCAAATAAGTCGTATCTTGTTCAATCCAATCAATAGAGCTGGAGTTATAGTTGAAGCAGCCAATAAAAAACCGAAATAACTAGTTATAGTAGGCATGAAAGAGCTAAATTAGATATCTTCTTTTGCTACATACGTTGATAAAACACTTACCTAAGTTTCCATTTTTTCAGATATGACGGTAAGAAAAAATCAATTGAAAAAAAAAGAGTTCTAATTGAAAGTTCTTAATTCATTAGTCATTATAGATAACAAAAAAAAGAATTAGAAAGGTAGAAAAAAACCTTTATTTTCATTTTCGATTTCGGGGACAACTCGATTCGAAGAAGAACAACTTCCCTTATCCTTTTATTTTAGGTTTTATTCTATATCCCGTTTTTCCATATCAAGGAGTTCCATTTTGTAGTTCGGTCAAAAAAGAATTTTTGTTTTAGATCTTAATGTAACAATGATTACATTGCGACTATTGATTATTCCAACTATATTCTCTTTTTAGATCAAATACTATACTACTATATCTATTATCTATTATAGTCTATTTTTTCTACGACCAATCAATTACTTAAAAAGTATTCGAAAATGAAAACCTTATATTATAATTATAAGGAACTTTCTAATTTTCTATTGATCTATAACATAAAATTATGCATAAACAAAGAACAAAAAAGAAGAAAGAAATTATGTAGTATTTCATTTCCATATTGATCGAGACTGCGTTGCTGCGCCAGCGGAAGGATAGCTATACTGATTCGGTATACTCGAAATACACCTTTGGTACAAAATTGACGATCTTACAAAAAAAGATGACATATCAGTGGTTTATTTTTCATTTACTGATCCCATCTTTCACCGAATCGATT